TGGTGATCAGTTGGACCTTTGATTAATTCACATCTCTTTTTTTAACCGACCTCCTCCTTTCTTTAATTTAATTCGGGGGGGGGGTCAAGGTCAAAGATCAAATGCAGATTGCTGTATTTCAGTTCAGTGTAATTTTAGATCTAACAAGACAAGAGCAGAATCACGCTCTGTAGGATTTGAACCTACGACATTGGGTTTTGGAGACCCACGTTCTACCGAACTGAACTAAGAGCGCTTTCTTACCACAACGGAAAAGACTGTAAAGAAGGGGATTCTTTTTTATTATATATATATATATATATATAACCCCTAACCCCCAAAAATACTTCAACCCCAATAAATACTTCTTGCATATGGAGACTCTCATAAAAGTGAAAATTATGTATTATGTATGTCCAAATTGAATCGCTCTAAAATGGATCTCTGGTTACTGCTCAGAGGAGCAATAATAGGTAGGGATGACAGGATTTGAACCCGTGACATTTTGTACCCAAAACAAACGCGCTACCAAGCTGCGCTACATCCCTTTCAATTGGTCTACAGTATCATTGTAAAAAATCCCCGTCTTGTTTTCCACATCCCTATTTTATTTCCTTCATTTATATGCAAAATGGATCTTGCCATTTCTTCCTTTTAGTCTCATATCATATAACATATAATAATAAATGTATATTTTTCTCGGGAATTCTCAGGCGGAAAGGGACCCTTTTTTTGCTTTAAGAAAAAAATCTTATCTACCGAATCGTTGCACATGTCGATTTGAATTAGGGATTCCGTACACAAATACAAGTGGTCTTTAATTACATATAAATCTCTTACCATAATGTATTACAATATGGAATACAAAAAAAAGAAGGAGGATTCTCAATGCGCGATCTAAAAACGTATCTTTCCGTGGCACCGGTACTAAGTACTCTCTGGTTCGGGTCTTTAGCAGGTTTATTGATCGAAATCAATCGTTTCTTCCCAGATGCGTTGACATTTCCTTTTTTTTCATTCTAGTTATTGATATGGAAAGGGGTGAAGAAGATTAGAGATAGAATCAAATATTTGTGACTAATCTCTCTTTCCCCTCTTTTTTTTTAGAATTAGATAGATAGAATACGGGAGGAAAGAGAAAGAAAAAAGTGGATTCAACCTCAGCAAAATTCGGGTTCAGACTCCAATTAAAATTAAATTTAGAATCAAATTAATAATAGAGTTAAAAGAAAACAAAATGGAAATGTGACTAGAATAAGAGTATCATACAATACAAGATATTTAAATGAAATATTGTACTGCGATTAGAAATCAATTTAGAAATTGTTGTATTACTTATTATTTACTATATTAATTGCAACAAAATCTTTATTTCATAATTTGATTTTGAGTTGTTAGCAACTTCTATTTTTTGTCCCTTTTCCTTTCTTCTTATTTGCGTCGGATCGGAAAATAGAAAAGTTGGGTGAATCAAAAACCCAAAGGAGGTTCATGGCCAAGGGTAAAGACGTTCGTGTAAGGGTTATTTTGGAATGTACCAGTTGTGTTCGAAACGGTGTTAATAAGGAATCAACGGGTATTTCCAGATATATTACTCAAAAGAATCGACACAATACACCTAGTCGATTGGAATTGAGAAAATTCTGTCCCTATTGTTTCAAACATACAATTCATGGGGAGATAAAGAAATAGATATAGATCAAACCGAGTGCTTGGGTGTCACCCTTTCAAGTAACATGAAAAAAATTAGATATGGATTTCTATTATTTCATATATTTAAATAAAAACAACTAAATAAATATAGACAAACCAAATCCTATTAATTTATTCTAGAATTTTTTTTTTTTGATTTGATCGAAATAGTATTTTAGGGATAAGGAATAAACAAATTATGGATAAATCCAAGCGACTCTTTCTTAAATCCAAGCGATCTTTTCGTAGGCGTTTGCCCCCGATCCAATCGGGGGATCGAATTGATTATAGAAACATGAGTTTAATTAGTCGATTTATTAGTGAACAAGGAAAAATATTATCTAGACGGGTGAATAGATTAACCTTAAAAGAACAACGATTAATTACTATTGCTATAAAACAAGCTCGGATTTTATCTTCGTTACCTTTTCTTAATAATGAGAAACAATTTGAAAGAAGGGAGTCAACCGCCAGAACTACTGGTTTTAAGAATAGAAAAAAAAAAGGCTTACTTTTCAATTGAATCAAAATTCTAATCCGAACTCAAACACAGATGGACGTTTTGTTCAAAAAATCCAAGAATAATTCGTGTCGTAAGAAAAAAAAGAATCGGGGAAGAATAATAAATTTTTTTATCGAGCGTGTTCGCTCATTTTGAAGACTTTATCATATTATCAGATTTTATCATACTAATTTCTACTCTACCTTCCCGGAGTTTATTCTCCAGAGAATTCCATTTAAAACAGTTTGGCAGATTCCTCCCAATCCCCTTATTTTATGATCTCATTGGAAATCATATAAAGACAATTCCTATTTGATATAGCTATTTGTGCAAGTATTTTACGATTAAGAAGTAACTGCCCCTTATACAAATTGTGTATTAATCTACTATAAATATAGGATGCCCCCGCCCCGCGAATTACTGCATTTATTCGAGTGATCCACAAACGACGAAAATCCCTTTTTTTCCTATCTCTATCGCGATGCGCCGAAACCAAAGCTCTTATTTTCTGTTGAATAATTGTTCGAGTAAGTCTTGAATGAGCCCCGCGAAAACTTGATGCAAATAACCGCATTTTTGTTCTACGTCTACGAGCTATATATCCTCGTCTAATTCTGGTCATTGAGTAAATGAAACTTTAACTTTAATGAATAACTAATTTATTTCCTTTCTTTCAGTTATTCTTTTCCCTTTTCCTAGTCTATTAATAACAAAACGGATTCTTCCAATTTTTAAAATCAAAATTCCAATGGCTTTTGCTACTATAACCTTCCCTACCACGCTTTTTTCCTTTTTTCTAGGCATTGGAAAAAATATAAATAGATAAAGAAATTGTGGGTTCCATCGTCTCTATGGTTACTTCTTAAACGGTGAGGTCTTCTCTATACACCGGAGCCCCTTCTTTCATTTAATGAATGCTATTGGTAACTTGTACAGTTACCACTCTTTGGCTCTACCCATTAATTTTCCAGTAAGAGAATAGGTCTTTCATAACGAGATATACCTTATACAGTAACAGTATTTAATTATGAAGATTGGTTGGGTAGCTGACCTTGTTAGTCCGTTCTTCTAAGAGCGGAAACTCAATCTTTCTGCTTTAAAAATAGGATTTCCCCCGCTTAATGGATAACTTATTTGTTACCAATGGGGAATTCTTTCTCATCTTAAATTGCAAATTCAATCGCCTGAATTTGCACCAATTGAAACCATAAATTTCATACACAATAGAAAGATATGATAGATCTATCTTTTTTAGTTTTTTAGATAGTAAATGGAGTTCTTCCATTCTATCCGATTCACCGGTACTGATCATTGATATTGGAAATTTTTTTCTTTTGTTTTGTCTCAACCCAGATTAAAACGAGTCGCACATACACTCTTGTACATGTTCCTCGACGCTGAGGGCATCCCCCAAGAGCGGGGGATTTCGTGACGTTTCTAATTGGCTGTCTTGGGTTTCTAATAAGTTGTTTAATAGTTGGCATGCTGAATTATACATTATGGGCTGGTTTAGATCGATCCTAACCGGACGATTATGACTTTTAATATATTAATAAAATATTAAACCCTTAAGAAGTCAGAAGAGAAAATCTTAATTTGTGTATTTGCACGAAATCACTGCTATTTTTTATCCAACTGCTACAAAATCAACAATTCCATGAGCTTGGGCTTCTGTTGCTGACAGAAAAGTATCCCTTTCCATGTCTTCGGATACAACCCATAAGGGCTTGCCCGTTCTTTGTACATAAACCCTTGTAAGGATTTCGCGCAGTTTCAGTAGTTCTTCCGCTTCCAGGATAAGTTCTGACGTTTGTGCTTCATAAAAACCGGCAGCAGGTTGATGGATCATTACCCTGATCATATAATATAACACAATTAAAGGTTCCTGTATCTATATCTTGCACGATGAGGCAAGGCGAAGAGATAAACAATAAGAAAAAGATAGAATTGAACAACCGTACGGGCATTTTTTTGCACATTGCATACGGCTCTACAATGGAATTTTTTTACCTTTCATCGAAGAAAGAGAAAACTTGGGGTCTATTATACCCAGATCGGTAAATGATCCAATTACCACCCTTCTTTTTTTTTTTCGGAGGAGTTCAAAAATACTATGATGGCCCCGTTGCTTTATATATTTATTTCGTCTGTGATTCAGCAATCCCAAAGTTTCTTTGTTTTTTTTTTTTTTCGTACTCTTTCATAACATAAATATTGTTAATAACCCGCCGGTGTGAAAAAAGTTTGTAACGCTGAAATCGACCTACGATAAGTAAGATAAAATCGGAAATACCCTTCCTTTATCTCATACTACTCTTTCGATACATAATCGAATATTTTGAAAAACAATAAAAATTTTTCATATCGAATTCGAAGTGCCATGCTAATATTACTTAATATTAATAATTCATATGGCGAAGGCATAGTCTTCTTTTTTCTCTCAAATAAAAAACTCATTGGCGCCAAGCGTGAGGGAATGCTAGACGTTTGGTAATTGCTCCTCCGACCAGGATAAAAGACCCCATTGAGGCGGCTAATCCCATGCATATTGTCTGTATATCTGGTCGCACAAATTGCATAGTATCATAAATAGCTATTCCCGGTATTACCCATCCGCCGGGAGAGTTTATAAGCAAATACAAATCCTTGGTATCACTCTCCGAACTGAGATATACCAAAAGACCAATAAGTTGATTCGAAACATTGCTATCAATTACTTGGCCTAAAAAAATGAATCTTTCTCGATAAAGTCGGTTGATTCGGATAAAATTGTATCCCTTAGGAGCCGTACGGGCACCTTTTGATGCATACGGTTCAACAAAACTTG